AGTTCTTCTATTTGGAATCGTCTTAGGTCTAATTCCTATTACTTTAGCAGGATTATTTGTAACTGCATATTTACAATACAGACGCGGTGATCAGTTGGACCTTTGATTGAATAACATTTTTTTTTTATTGACCTCCTCCTTGCAGGAGGTCAAATTCAAGTTGCAATTCAACTGTGTTTTGTTAAGTTTTTTTTATTGTGATTCGAAATAACATAATAACATAAAGGGAATCACGCTCTGTAGGATTTGAACCTACGACATCGGGTTTTGGAGACCCGCGTTCTACCGAACTGAACTAAGAGCGCTTTTTTATGACAGGAGATACGATTGTAAAGAAAAGGATTTTCTCATTTTTGTACCCCCAATGCGTCTTGTATACATTGGTATGCAAAAATTAAAGATTATGTCCAATTTTATTTAATTGATCTCACTCAGATCCCAGTCAATTAATCCCTTGTTACCGCCCATAGGAGAAGTAATAGGTAGGGATGACAGGATTTGAACCCGTGACATTTTGTACCCAAAACAAACGCGCTACCAAGCTGCGCTACATCCCTTTTCAAAAATTTTTGTACAGTGTCATTGTACAAAATCCATGTCTTGTTTTCCACATCGTTATTTTTTCCTCGATTCATATACAATTTTCTTGTCATTTCTTCTTTTTGGTTTCATATAATAAAAGAATTATATACATCTGAAACCTAACGTATAAAAAAGATGACTATTTTGCTTAGGAAGAAGAGGGTCTCTTTTTCTTTTTTAGGGACAGGGGTAGGAAAATCTTATCTACTGTTCATTGTACATATCCATTTTTGTTAGGAATTCCGTACAAAAAAATACAAATGATCTTGAACTACAGCATCTGACCATATATGTATTACAATAAAGAAGGAGGATTTTCAATGCGAGATATAAAAACATATCTTTCCACAGCGCCTGTGCTAACTACTCTATGGTTTGGGTCTTTAGCGGGTCTATTGATAGAAATTAATCGTTTATTCCCAGATGCTTTGTCATTCCCTTTTTTCTAGTTATTAATATTATATTAATATTATTAATATAATATGCGAAAAAGATGAAGAAAATTTGAGATACAATTCTACGTGACGTGACTAAAACTTAGTCCCCCTTTTTTTCAGTTCTTTAGGATAGGAAGGAAAGAGAAAGAAAAAGTATATTGAACCTCAGCAAAAATCCGGTGGATCTAAGATCCCATTTTGGAGAACAGAAATAGAAAGGGGGTCCAGTCTAAGGTAAAAAAAAAGCTCCACGAAATCATAGCATAAAAAAAAGATACTTAAATGAAATACTGGGATTAGGATAGGAATAATTGATAGTTATAAAAAAATTGTATTACTTACATTATTACTATATATATAATAATATTCTATTAATATTAATTAGAATTACAACAAAATATTTAGAAATGGAATTTCTAATTAGTAACTTCTATTGATATTGATTTTTTTTCTTTTTTGTTCTTTTCGTCTTCTTAGGTTCGGATCGAAAACAGAAGAGTTAAGTTGATCAAACAAAAATGCAAAGGGGGTTCATGGCTAAGGGTAAAGATATCCGAGTTAGAGTTATTTTGGAATGTACCAGTTGTGTCCAAAATGGTGTCAATAAAGAATCGCCAGGCATTTCTAGATATATTACTCAAAAGAATCGGCACAATACACCCAGTCGATTAGACTTGAGAAAATTTTGTCGATATTGTCACAAGCATACGATTCATGGGGAAATAAAGAAATAAATCGAACGTGTGTTTGATCTTTCAAAGGGGCAGGAAAAGGAAGAACTTAACATATCTTAACATAAACATATATATATATATATATAATATACAAATAATATACAAATAAAAATATAGAATATACAAAAAAAACCTATTTCGGTCGGATCTGAAATGAATAAAGAAATAGAATTTTAGAGATAAGGAATAAACCATGGATAAATCCAAGCAACCTTTTCGTATTCGTAAATCCAAGCGATCTTTTCGTAGGCGTTTTCCCCCAATTGAATCGGGGGATCGAATTGATTATAGAAACATGAGTTTAATTAGTCGATTTATTAGTGAACAAGGAAAAATATTATCTAGACGGGTGAATAGATTGACCTTGAAACAACAACGATTAATTACTATTGCTATAAAACAAGCTCGTATTTTATCTTTGTTACCTTTTCTTAATAATGAAAAACAGTTTGAGAGAGCCGAGTCAATCCCTAGAACTACCGGTCCTAGAACCAGAAATAAATAGATATACTCTTCCATTGATTCAAAACTTCAATCGGAATTCAAGCTCAGATTGATGTTTTGTTCGAAAAGCCTAAAATCCAGATTTTATTGTTGTGTTATAAGAAACAACAAATAGGGAAAGAAGAAATCTTTTTATCTTATCTTAATTTTTTTATTCTATCTTCCCGGAGTACATTCTCCGGGGAATGCAATTCTGTTTCAATCATTCCTATATATGACTTTAGAATGTCTTTTATTTCATAATTTTATTGGAAATCATGTAAAGACAATTCTTATTTGATATAGCTATTTGCGCAAGTATTTTACGATTAAGAAGTAATTGCTTCTTGTACAGATTGTGTATTAATCTACTATAACTATAGAATACCCCTTTCTCACGAGCCGCTGCATTTATCCGAGCGATCCACAAACGACGAAAGTCCCTCTTTTGCCTGCCCCTATCTCGATGAGAGGAAACAAAAGCTCTCATTTTCTGTTGAGTAATGGTTCGAGTAAGTCTTGAATGCGCCCCTATAAAGGTTGATGCAAATAAACGAATTTTTGTTCGACGTCTCCGAGCTATATATCCTCGTCTAACTCTGGTCATTGAATCAAATTACACTTTAATGAATGAATAACTAATTGATTTCTCTTCTTTCAGTCATCCTTTTATCCCCCGGTTGATTAATAACAAAACGGATTATTCCGATATATAAAATATAAATTCCAATGGCTTTTGCTACTATGACCTTCCCAACCACGATTTTTAATCCTTTCAGGTAAAATACCTAGAAATAAGAAATTCTAACGATATTAAATAAATAAAAGCAAAAAATAGTGGGTTCCTTCGTTTCTATGGTTATTTCATAAACGGTGAGGTCCTCTCTATACACCGGAGCCTCTTCTTTCATTTAATCAAATGTTATTGTAAACTTGTATAGTTCACTCTCTTTGGCTCTACCAATCAATTATACAGTAATAGATTTTTTCACAAAAAAAGCTATCCATACAGTGACGGCATTTAATTATGAAAGTTGGCTAGGTAGCTGACCTTGTTAGTCCGTTCTTTCAAGAAAGGGAACATAACCTTTTTGCTTCTTGTAGTACTATTTCCTCCGCTTAATGGATAACTATTTGCTACCAATGGGGAATTGCTTTTCATCTCAAATTGAGGTGATTGGATTTGCACCAATGGAAACCATAAATTTCATACACAAAAAATATAGGTATATGATAGATCCTCATTTTTAGATAGTAAAAATGGCTTTTTCCACTCTATCTATCCTATTGGTGATTGGTACTGGAAAAATGGTTTCGTTTGTTCGAACTCATGATCTAAACGAGTCGCACATACACCCTAGTACATGTTCCCCGACGCTGAGGACATCCTCGAAGTGCGGGGGATTTCGTGATTTTTCTTATTGGCTGTCTTGTGTTTCTAATAAGTTGTTTAATTGTCGGCATATCATACATATATATAATAAAATAGGTTGGTTTAGATCGATCTTAACCTGATGATTGATGATTATGAATTATTTCCATTCAATATCAAATCACGAAAAATTCGAATTCTGATTTGAAACGGAATCATGTATTTACACGAAATCTCCAGTATTTTCATTTTCGACCGCTACAAGATCAACAATACCATGAGCTTGGGCTTCTGTTGCTGACATAAAAACATCCCTTTCCATGTCTTCGGATATAACCCATAAAGGGTTGCCCGTTCTTTGTACATAAACCTTTGTGAGGGTTTCGCGAAGTTTCAGTAGTTCTTCCGCTTCCAGGATAAATTCCCCTGCTTGCGCCTCATAAAAAGAACTAGCAGGTTGGTGAATCATGACCCTGATAATATTGATATAACATCATGCATGAACGGTTCTTCTATCTTGCAGGATTGGGCTAAAGTAAGGGATAAAAAAACAAGAAGAAAAAAAAACAAATAGAATGGAACAGCCGTACAGGCATCTTTTGTACATTGCATACGGCTCTGCAATGGCATTTCTTCCTCCCTTCTCTTCAATTTCTATTCTATCGAAGAAAAAAATGGAATCCATCCGATCCAGATCGTTGAATGATCCATTTACCACCCTTCCTTTCGTATTGTAGGAGTCAAAAAATACTATGATGGTTCTGTTGCTTTCTATATTTATCTCGTCTGCGATTTAGCAATCCCAAAGTTTCTTTTTTTTTTCATTTTCGTACTCTTTCTTTCATAACGTAAATATCATAAAGAGACTTCTGGTGTGGAAGAAAAATGGTTTGTGACGCTGAAATGTACTCCTGACACATAAGATCAAATCGGAATAACCTTTGTTTCATACTACTATCTCGATACAAAATCTCATGTTAGGAAAAACAATACTAGTTTGTTCATATCGAACTCGAAGTGCCATGCTATTATTACCTATTTTTCATATTATTCACATTCGATATGGCGAAGGCATAGTCTTCTTCTTTTTTTTTTCAAATAAAAACTCATTGGCGCCAAGCGTGAGGGAATGCTAGACGTTTGGTAATTTCTCCTCCGACCAGAATGAAAGATCCCATTGAAGCGGCTAATCCCATGCAAATTGTATGCACATCGGGCGAAACAAATTGCATAGTATCATAAATGGCTATTCCTGGTATTACCCATCCGCCGGGGGAGTTTATAAACAAATAAAGATCCCTAGTATCATCTTCTATACTGAGATATACCATGAGACCAACAAGTTGATTTGAGATCTCACTATCAACTTCTTGGCCTAAAAAAAGTAATCTTTCTCGATAAAGTCGGTTGATTAGGACAAAATTGTATCCCTTTTGAACCGTACGCGCATCTTTGGATGCATACGGTTCAAAAAAATTGTGAAAAAAGAATCAATGTGTCGATTCTAATCCTATCTCTTTTTTTTGTAACAGATTTCCTTTTTTCTAATGAAAATAAAGGGGTTTTTTCTTCTATTTTTCAAAAAAAAAAACATAAGTTTTGGCTCCCTTCCCTAAAAAAAAAAGAATTTACTGAACTTCATTTTTTGTATTAACCTTTCATTGATGTATTGTTTCGTCGAGATTCAAATCACGATGTCATTTTCTTGTTCCTGAATGGGCCCTTTCAATTCTTTTAGGTTCATGTTCTACTCCGGGGAAAGATCTATCCGAATTCTATTTGCACATATAGGACAAATAATCTCAGTATCATTTCTTTTTGCTACGACTTTTTTTAATTCGTTTTATGCCTCTCCCAAACTATTCGATGTATTCATCATATTGGTTGGCATGTCAGTTTGAGATCACTCCTATAATTTAATTAAATATTACGAATCATCTATGCTACAAGCGGTAATTGTACATATATTACTATTACCAATTTGTTTGGTATTTTCTGAACGGAGCCTGGATATTTGATTTTATTAGTCCAAGTCAACCATAAATTCTTCTAATTGATAATATTGATCCTCAATAGAAATTGATCCAATTTCACTTCACGCTCCGAATGATTGAAAAACCAATCAATACAATATTTCTTGGGCGAAACAGAGGATATCTCGATCGGGGGAGAAAACGGGTAAATCCCATATGACCCAATATGTCTGACAAGTCGCACTATACGTCAACCCAAACTGCATCTTCCTCTCCAGGACTCCGAAAAGGCACTTTTGGAACACCAATGGGCATTAAATTAAAGAAAAAAATTAAGTACTATACTTCACTTTAATATGGAAACGTAAGAATGAGTTTATTGTCTTCATCATTTTTTTCTGTTTATTCTACTAGTTTATACATAAATGGGAAGGTTTTTAGAGAAAGAGAGAATGAATAAATAAAAATTTGAATGAAGGGATCGATCATTCTAATAATAAACAAGTATCCATCCATTCGTTCCCACAAAATGGGACCGATGCTCCCATTGCGTATTGGTACTTATCGGGTATAGAATAGATCTGCTTCTCTTTGTTCTTACGAACAGAATTCTTCCGTTATTTTTAACGGAATAGAATAAATAGTAACCTTTTCTCATAAAGAATCCGCTCAAAAGTACATAGTATATTCCAATGCGATAAAGTTACATAGTGTCTATTTTTCTTTGATAAAGGGGTATTTCCATGGGTTTGCCTTGGTATCGTGTTCATACTGTCGTATTGAATGATCCCGGTCGATTGCTTTCTGTCCATATAATGCATACGGCTCTAGTTTCTGGTTGGGCCGGTTCTATGGCTCTATACGAATTAGCGGTTTTTGATCCCTCTGACCCCGTTCTTGATCCAATGTGGAGACAAGGTATGTTCGTTCTACCCTTCATGACTCGTTTAGGAATAACCAATTCGTGGGGTGGTTGGAGTATTTCAGGAGGAACTGTAACGAATTCAGGTATTTGGAGTTATGAAGGCGTAGCAGGTGCACATATTGTGTTTTCTGGCTTGTGCTTTTTGGCGGCCATATGGCATTGGGTGTATTGGGACCTAGAAATATTCTGTGATGAACGTACGGGAAAACCCTCTTTGGATTTGCCCAAGATCTTTGGAATTCATTTATTTCTCTCAGGGGTGGCTTGCTTTGGCTTTGGCGCATTTCATGTAACAGGTTTATATGGTCCTGGAATATGGGTGTCCGATCCTTATGGACTAACTGGAAAAGTACAATCTGTAAGCCCAGCGTGGGGCGCGGAAGGTTTTGATCCTTTTATTCCGGGAGGAATCGCTTCTCATCATATTGCAGCGGGTACACTGGGCATATTAGCAGGCCTATTCCATCTTAGTGTCCGTCCGCCTCAACGTCTATACAAAGGATTACGTATGGGCAATATTGAAACTGTACTTTCTAGTAGTATCGCTGCTGTTTTTTTTGCAGCTTTTGTTGTTGCTGGAACTATGTGGTATGGTTCAGCAACTACCCCAATTGAGTTATTTGGTCCCACTCGTTATCAGTGGGATCAGGGATACTTCCAGCAAGAAATATATCGAAGAGTTGGTGCCGGACTAGCCGAAAATCTGAGTTTATCGGAAGCTTGGTCTAAAATTCCCGAAAAATTAGCTTTTTATGATTACATTGGTAATAATCCGGCAAAAGGGGGATTATTCAGAGCGGGTTCAATGGACAGTGGGGATGGAATAGCTGTTGGATGGTTAGGCCACCCCGTCTTTAGAGATAAAGAAGGGCGCGAGCTTTTTGTACGTCGTATGCCTACTTTTTTTGAAACATTCCCGGTAGTTTTGGTAGATGGAGACGGAATTGTGAGGGCAGATGTTCCTTTTCGAAGGGCAGAATCAAAGTATAGTGTT